CTTTAGTTCGTCTCGAAAACAACGTTCCTTTTTTAAACCTATTTTCAAGGAACTCAAAAAAAAAATTCGAAAATTCAAAAAAGAATACAAAAGGAAGTATTTTCGAGTTCGAACTGTTTTGAAAGGAAAAACAAAATTATTTCGAAAGGTTTCAAAAGAAACAAAAGAATGGGTTATCAAAAGTGTTATTTTTCTAAAAAAAAGAATAAAAGACCTTTCAAAAGTAAATCGAATTTTATTATTTCAATTAAGAGAAGTAGAAATATATAAATCGAGTGAAATTAAAGAAGAAGAAGATTCCATAATTAACAATCAGATAATTCACAAATCATTTAGTCAAATTGCATCCGCGAGTTATAAAAATTCTTTATTGACAAAAAAAAAAATAAAGGATCGGGCTAATAGAACAAGTACACTTCGAGATCAAATCGAAAGAATCTCAAAAGAAAAAAAAAAAATAACTCCAAAACAGAATAATCTTAGTCCTAACAAAACAAGTTATAATGCTATAAAATTCCAAAAATGGAAGGTATTAAAAGGAAGAAATGCTCCATTACTCTATAAATTACTCCTTTTTGTAAAATTTTTCATTAAACGAATCCATACAGATCCATTTTTATCTATCATAAATATTGTCCGAATGAATACAGAATTTTTTCTTGAATCAAGAAAAAAAAATTTTGATAAATCAATTTACAACAATGAAAGAAAAGAAAGAAGACTTAATAAAAAAAAGAAAAATAAAATTCCGCTTATTTTTAGTTCGACTAGAAAAAAGTCACTTGATAATAATAATATTAGTAAAAGAAATTCACATATTTTTTATGACTTATCCTCTATATCACAAGCATATGTATTTTACAAATTCTCACAACTCCAGGTTAATGACTCATATAAATTACGATCTGTTCTTCAATATCTTCAATATCAAGGAATACCCTTTTTTCTCAAATCTGAAATAAAGGATTCTTTTGAAACACAAGGCACGGTTGATTCGAAATTGAAAGATAAGCAACTTCCGAGTTATGAAATAAATCAATGGAAAAACTGGTTAAGAGGACATTATCAATACGATTTATCTCAGATCATATGGTCTAGATTAATACCAGAAAAAGGGCGAAATCCAGTTCATCAGCATCGTATAGCTAAAGCTAATAAGGAAAGTGAAAGCAACCGGCACCAAAAAAACCAATTAATTAATTCGAAAAAAGAAAAAGAATTGAAAGTGAATTTATTATTTAATCAAAAAGAGAATTTTCCAAAATACTATAAATACTATAGATATGGTCTTTTATCATATAAATTTCTTAATTATGAAAAGAAAACGGAATGCTTTTTTTATGGATCTCCGTTTGAAGGAAATAAGAACCAAGAGATTTATTCTAACACACCTAAAGAAACCTTTTTTGATATGCTGAGGAACATCCCTATTAATAATTCTCTAGGAAGGGCCGATAGTCTATATATAGATATGGAAAAAACATTCGATAGAAAATATTTGGATTGGAAAATTCTCAATTTTGATCTTAGACAAAAAGTAAATACTGAGGTCTGGACGACCATTGATACCAATAGGAATCAAAATACTCAAATTCGTACTAATAATTCTCAAATAATTCAGAAAAAAGATCTTTTTTATCTTATGATTCCAGAAATAAATTCACCAAAATCCTGGAAAGGATTTTTTGCTTGGATGGGAATGAATGAAAAAATGTTAAAGCGTTCCATATCGAATCTGGAACTTTGGTTCTTTCCCGAATTGGTGTCACTTTATACTGCATATAAAACGAAACCTTGGTTTATACCAAGCAAATTCCTTTTTTTCAATTTAATCAATTTGAATAGAAATCGAAATAATCAAAATAGTAGTGAAACGAAAAAGATCAACGAAAAAGAAAGAAGAAGTTTTTTGATAGCATCGAATAAAGAGCACCAAAATCAAGAAGAAAGAAAATCCACAAGCAGAGGAGATCTTGGATCCGTCCCCCCCGAACAAACGGATATTGGTGAAAATTATGCAAGATCGGACATGAAAAAGGGGAAAAAGAAAAAACAATACAAAAGTGACACGGACGCAGAACTCGATTTCTTCATGAAACGTTATTTACTTTTTCAATTGAGATCGGACGATATCTTGAATCAAAAAAAAATCAATAATATCAAACTATATTGTTTCCTGCTTAGACTGAGAAATCCAAGACTAATTACTAGATTCTTGATTGAAAAGAAAGAAATTCGTTTCGATATAATGCCGATTCAGAACAATTTACCTCTTACAGAATTGATGAAAAAGGGAGTATTGATTCTAGAACACATTCGTCTTTCTGTAAAAAAGGACGGACAATTGATTATGTATCAAACCATAGGTATTTCGTTGGTTCATAAGAGTAAGCATCAAACAAATCAAAAATACCAAGAGCAACGATATGTTTCTAAAAAAAAATTGGATGAAACTATTTCATCACATCAAAGAATAACTGGAAGGAGAGACAAAAATCATTTTGATTTGCTTGTTCCGGAAAATATTTTATCGTTTAGGCATCGTAGAAAATTTCGAATTCGAATTTTTTTCAATTCAAAGACTCGAAATCATGTAGATAAAAATCCATTATTTTGCAACGAAAAGAGCGTCAAAAATATCAGCTACGTTTCAACTGATAATAACTGCCTTGATAGAGAGAAAAAGAAATTAATGAAATTTCAACTCTTTCTTTGGGCTAATTATCGATTCGAAGATTTAGTTTGTATGAGTCGTTATTGGTTTGATACCAATAATGGCAGTCATTTCAGTATGTTAAGGATCCATCTGTATCCACGATTGAAAATTAGTGGATAATACACTTTTCTATATATCCTATACTCTATATTACTATAATTACTCTATTCTATAATAGAATAGAAATAGAGGGTATATGAATATAGGGTATGTGAAAGCAAACAAATACACAGATGGGTCACATGTCAGTATCCAATATGAAATAAATACTTTCTCAATTAAATCTCGAAATGAATCAACAGAACCTTCTTTATTTTCGGTCTCAAATTTTCGATGTGAAAGTGGACCAATTCTTTCCTATCTAAATCCAATTTGAAATTGGATTGATTGATTTGAATTCCGAAAATGATGAGTTTCTAAAGAAATCCGGATTCGATTATTGTATATACTCTGCATTAAAATTAATGACATTATTCTTACTGATCATTAAAATCCATATCTGTAAAAAGAGAAAGGGAATTTTTTTATGGTAAAAAATTCATTCATTTCGGTTATTTCTCAAAAAGAAAAGACAGAAAAGACAGGGTATGCTAAATTTCAAATATTCAGTTTCACCACTAAGATAAGGAAACTTACTTCGCATTTGGAATTGCACAAAAAAGACTCTTCATCTCAGAGAGGTTTGCGAAAGATTTTGGGAAAACGTCAACGACTACTGGCCTATTTATCAAAAAAGAATAGAGAATACTATAACCAATTAATTGGTGAGTTGAATATTCGAGAGAGAAAAACTCGTTAATCTGAAGCGTGATACTATTTGGACTTAGTCGTTTACATTTTGATGAACTTCTTTTAAATTTCAGCAATGCATGGAAGAATGACTTAGGAAAAAACTTATGATTGCGCCAACTATAAGAAAGGACCTCATGATAGTCAATATGGGTCCTCACCACCCATCAATGCACGGTGTTCTTCGACTGATCGTTACTCTAGATGGTGAAGATGTTATTGACTGTGAACCAATATTGGGTTATTTACATAGAGGGATGGAGAAGATTGCGGAAAATCGAACAATTATACAATATTTGCCTTATGTAACGCGTTGGGATTATTTAGCTACTATGTTCACAGAAGCAATAACCGTAAATGGACCCGAGCAGCTAGGAAACATTCAAATACCTAAAAGAGCTAGCTATATCAGAGCTATTATGTTGGAGTTGAGTCGTATCGCCTCCCATCTCTTATGGCTTGGTCCTTTTATGGCAGATATTGGGGCACAGACCCCCTTCTTCTATATTTTTCGAGAACGAGAGTTGATATATGACCTCTTCGAAGCTCCCACCGGTATGCGTATGATGCATAACTTTTTTCGTATCGGAGGAGTCGCTGCTGATCTACCTCATGGCTGGATAGATAAATGTTTGGATTTTTGCGATTATTTTTTAACCGGGGTTGCTGAATATCAAAAGCTTATTCCACGGAATCCTATTTTTTTAGAACGCGTTGAAGGCATAGGCATTATTGGTGCCGAAGAAGCACTAAATTGGGGTTTATCAGGGCCAATGTTACGAGCTTCTGGCATACAATGGGATCTTCGTAAAGTTGATCGTTATGAATGTTACGACGAATTTGATTGGGAGATTCAATGGCAAAAAGAGGGGGATTCATTAGCTCGGTATTTAGTACGAATCAGTGAAATGAGAGAATCCATAAAAATTATCCAACAGGCTCTGGAAGGAATTCCGGGGGGACCTTATGAGAATTTAGAAACCCGACGCTTTGATCGGATAAAAGATCCTGAATGGAATGGTTTTGAATATCGATTTATTAGTAAAAAACCTTCTCCAACCTTTGAATTGCCCAACCAAGAACTTTATGTAAGAGTTGAAGCCCCAAAAGGGGAATTGGGAATCTTTTTGATAGGAGATCAGAGTGTTTTTCCTTGGAGATGGAAAATTCGACCGCCGGGTTTTATCAACTTGCAAATTCTTTCTCAGTTAGTTAAAAGGATGAAATTGGCTGATATTATGACGATACTAGGTAGCATAGATATCATTATGGGAGAAGTTGATCGTTGAAATGATAAGTGATACAACAGAAATACAAGCTATCTATTCTTTTTCGAGATTGGAATCCTTAAAAGAAGTCTATCGGATCATATGGGCGCTTGTCCCTATTTTCACTCTTGTATTAGGAATCACACTAGGTGTACTAGTAATTGTTTGGTTAGAAAGAGAAATATCTGCAGGGATACAACAACGTATTGGACCCGAATACGCCGGGCCTTTGGGAATTTTTCAAGCTCTAGCAGATGGTACAAAACTACTTTTCAAGGAGAATCTTCTTCCATCTAGAGGGGATACTCGTTTATTCAGTATCGGTCCGGCTATAGCAGTCATATCCATTTTACTAAGTTACTCAGTAATTCCTTTTAGCTATCGCTTTATTCTAGCCGATCTTAGTATTGGTGTTTTTTTATGGATCGCCATTTCAAGTCTTGCCCCCGTTGGACTTTTGATGTCGGGATATGGATCAAATAATAAATATTCTTTTTTAGGTGGATTAAGGGCTGCTGCTCAATCAATTAGTTATGAAATACCATTAATTCTATGTGTATTATCAATATCTCTACGTGCGATTCGGTGAGACATAAGAATTCCCCTATTTCTTTTTTTTCTAGCAAGAGAGTTAAATGAGTTGAATATCCATTTTTTTTATTCATCATTGGGATGGATGGACTAAACCAGATAGTTGTATGAGTGAAATAAAACGGCTTACAAATTTGCTGTTAAAGAAATTCAATCTCATTTCCTATGTACAAGAATTAAGTGAAAGCAAACATAAGCAGCCAAGACTGTTTCCTCCAAGATTGATTGATTGTTCATTATGCCTTGAAACAGGCTCAAAAGATCAACTTTTTGGGGTTTTTACTAGCTATTACCATATATGTATTACCAATTCAAAAAATGAGTGGATGGTTAGAAAGACCAAGATACACAAAGGATTAGTAATGGAGATTCTGTAAATTATCTATATAGGATATTTCTTTTTCTTTATAGAAAATAAATTTGAATTGGGGCTTTAAGTTGGTAGAAATGATTAAGAAGTACTCCCCAAGGTTTCGATCCAGAGTATTTCCTATCCACCGATTAAGTAAATAACTATCAAGAACGAAGAAATCTTTTACTTTTGGGTAATGCCCTTTTTTATTAGAAATTATTAGAAAGGAGAATAGGAACGAAATAAAATCGAAAGGCTAGAATTGCAAAAGCGGATCTTTTTTTTTATTCATAACTAGTTCGATCTTAGTTTGTGAAATACAATGCTTTTTATGTAATAAAATATCGAATTCTTTTTCGTAATCGAAAATGATAGGTTGAAATATCTAGGTGATATTCCCCTAAAAGCGGGGTCTTTTTTTATTCAAAGATAAAGTTATTAATCAATAAAGAAAAATGAAAATTCTTAAAAGATGAGATCAATTCAGAAGCGCTATTTTACTAGAAATCTAGCAGACGGAATTCCATTGGTCTAATTCTAGGATTTACGATAAGAGTTTGACTCTCTATTGATCCTACACAAACATATCAAGAAAGATATCAAGATAAATAAAGTTGAAAGGTCCTTAGATTTATTTGTGATCTCTGAGGAGCCGTATGAGGTGAAAATCTCATGTACGGTTCTGTAATAGCGGCGAGAACAGTGATGTTTTCATCGACTGTGATTATCTAACAGTTCAAGTACAGTTGATGTAGTTGAAGTACAGTCACAATATGGTTTTTGGGGATGGAATTTGTGGCGTCAACCCATAGGATTTATCGTTTTTCTAATTTCTTCTCTAGCCGAGTGTGAGAGATTGCCTTTTGATTTACCCGAAGCAGAAGAAGAATTAGTAGCAGGTTATCAAACCGAATATTCAGGTATCAAATTTGGTTTTTTTTATGTTGCGTCGTATCTAAATCTACTAGTTTCTTCATTATTTGTAACAGTTCTTTACTTGGGGGGTTGGAATCTTTCTATTCCATACATATTCACTACTGAGCTTTTTGACATAAATAAAAGAAGTCAAGTTTTTGGAACAATAATCGCTATCTTTATTACATTAGCTAAAACCTATTTGTTCTTGTTCATTTCTATTGCAACAAGATGGACTTTACCGAGATTGAGAATGGACCAACTATTAAATCTTGGATGGAAATTTCTTTTACCTATTTCTCTAGGTAATCTATTATTAACAACTTCGTTCCAACTTCTTTCGCTCTAAAGGAATAGAATATTCTATTTTCACAACTTGTCTCAAACAAGAGAAAGAAAGAAGTCAAATTTTTTATAGATATTCTGGTATGTTCCCTATGCTAACTCAGTTCTTGAATTCTGGTCAACAAACAATCCGAGCAGCCAGGTACATTGGTCAGGGTTTCATGATTACCCTGTCCCATGCAAATCGTTTCCCTGTAACTATTCAATACCCCTACGAAAAATTGATCACACCGGAGCGTTTCCGAGGCCGAATTCACTTTGAATTTGATAAATGCATTGCTTGTGAAGTATGTGTTCGTGTATGTCCTATAGATCTCCCCGTTGTAGATTGGAAATTGGAAACTAATATTCGAAAGAAACGACTGCTTAATTACAGTATTGATTTTGGAATCTGTATATTTTGTGGTAATTGCGTTGAATATTGTCCAACAAATTGTTTATCAATGACTGAAGAATATGAACTTTCTACTTATGATCGCCACGAATTGAATTATAATCAAATTGCTTTAGGGCGGTTACCGGTGTCAATAATTGATGATTACACAATTCGAACAATTTCTTCGAATTCATCTCAAATAAATCAAAAAAAAAATGTATCAAATTCGTGATTCAAAAAGCATTTACAAATTGAAAATCAAAATAGCTTTTTGATCTAAAGGAATGAGGTTTTTGCTTGGTCAAGAATGGTTGGTTGGCAAGAATCGTGACTTCGTTTTGATTGAAAATCGATTTCGATTCGAATAATGATTTCAAAATGGATAGCTTCAACCTCTGCTTTTAAGAAGAAGTGTAGCCTGATAACTGTATTTCCATCAATCCACACTACCCCCCATTGAAATTTCATTCAATTAAGAAATATCCTAAAAATATTAGGATAACTTCTTTTTTCCTGGTCAGGTCAAAAGGGCATGAAATTTTTCGATTTTTCTCTAAAAAATGGATTTACCTGGACCAATACATGATTTTCTTTTAGTCTTTCTGGGATCGGGTCTTATATTTGGAAGTCTGGCAGTAGTATTATTTCGGAATCCAATTTTTTCGGCTTTTTCATTGGGATTGGTTCTTTTTTGTATATCCTTATTCTATATTCTATCGAACTCATATTTTGTAGCTGCCGCGCAGCTCCTTATTTATGTGGGAGCTATCAATGTTTTAATCATTTTTGCTGTAATGTTTATGAATGGTTCAGAATATTACAAAGATTTTCATCTTTGGACCGTCGGGGATCGAGTTACTTCAATGGTTTGTACAAGTCTTTTTATTTCACTAATCACTACTATTCTAGATACGTCTTGGTATGGGATCCTTTGGACTACAAAATCAAATCAGATTCTAGAACAAGATTTGATAAGTAATAGTCAAAAAATCGGAATTCATTTATCAACCGATTTTTTTCTTCCATTTGAACTCATTTCAATAATTCTTTTAGTCGCTTTAATAGGTGCAATTGCTATAGCCCGTCAATAATAAACCTTTCAAACGAGTAATTAAAATCAAAATCGTGTAAAAGGAATGTTCTAATCGTTTTATCAATTACCAGTCTATATCTCTTGTTTTATTCCATACTTGTTAGAATCAAATTGAATCGCTTGAATTATTGTTCAGATTGAAACGAATCTTTTTTGATAAGGAGTTGCTTAATGATGCTCGAACATATACTTGTTTTGAGTGCCTATTTATTTTCTATTGGTGTCTATGGATTGATCACAAGTCGAAATATGGTTAGAGCTCTTATGTGTCTTGAACTTATATTAAATTCCGTTAATATAAATTTTGTAACATTTTCTGATATTTTTGATAGTCGTCAATTAAGAGGAGACATTTTCTCAATTTTTGTTATAGCTATTGCAGCCGCTGAAGCAGCCATCGGGTCGGCTATTGTTTCATCAATTTATCGTAACAGAAAATCAACTCGTATTAACCAATCCAATTTATTGGATAAATAGTATTAATTATTTAAAAGGAACTGGAATATTCATAAATAAGTTCGCGGTTCTAAAAAGAAAAACATAAGAAATCAAAGTATTTTGGCCTTCGCTCAAAACCAATTCGGAAGCAGATTGGTTCTGATCACTCATCGATTCGTCTGGTATCTAAATATAGGATTCATTTAGAAGTTAGTTTACTAGACCGAAAATTTATGACGTTCAAAAATGGATAGATCCAATGTCACATTCAGTAAAGATTTATGATACATGTATAGGATGTACTCAATGTGTCCGAGCGTGCCCCACTGATGTATTAGAAATGATACCCTGGAACGGATGTAAAGCTAAACAAATCGCGTCCGCTCCAAGGACCGAGGACTGTGTTGGTTGTAAGAGATGTGAATCCGCCTGTCCAACGGATTTCTTGAGTGTTCGAGTTTATTTATGGCATGAAACAACTCGCAGTATGGGTCTAGCTTATTGATACGTTCCGTAAAACTCTACTTGACTTCATTTTCGTGTTTTTTTTTACCGACAAAACCGGTGCTCAAAATAGTTGAATTTGATTTTGAGTACCGGTTTTTCCGGCCCAAGCGTATCTTGTCTTTACCACGAATCATTTTCCTTGCTTAACAATAATTGTAGTTTTGCCTATATTTATGGGTTCCTTAATTTTCTTTATTCCACATAGGGGAAATAGATCAATTCGTTGGTATACAATATGTATTTATAATTTAGAACTTCTTTTAACGACTTATGCATTCTGTTATCATTTCCAATCGGATGATCCATTAATCCAACTAGTAGAAGATTCTAAATGGATCGATTTTTTTGATTTCCATTGGAGATTAGGAATAGATGGACTCTCTATAGGACCCATTTTACTGACGGGATTCATCACCGCTTTAGCTACTTTAGCGGCTTGGCCGGTTACTCGAGATTCGCGATTATTTCATTTCCTGATGTTAGCAATGTACAGTGCACAAATAGGATTATTTTCTTCTCGAGACCTTTTCCTTTTTTTCCTCATGTGGGAGTTAGAATTAATTCCCGTTTATCTACTTGTATCTATGTGGGGAGGAAAAAAACGTCTGTATTCGGCTACAAAATTTATTTTGTACACGGCAGGAGGTTCTGTTTTTCTTTTAATGGGAGTTCTGGGTATCGGTTTATATGGTTCTACTGAACCAACATTAAATTTGGAAACATTAACCAACCAGACTTATCCTGTGGTCTTGGAACTAATATTCTATATTGGATTCTTTATTTCTTTTGCTGTTAAATTGCCAATTATACCCCTACATACATGGTTACCAGATACCCATGGAGAAGCACATTATAGTACTTGTATGCTTCTAGCCGGAATCTTATTAAAAATGGGGGCATATGGATTAGTTCGCATCAATATGGAATTATTCCCTCATGCTCATTCTATATTTTCTCCTTGGTTTATGATAGTAGGCGCAATGCAAATAATCTATGCAGCTTCAACATCTATTGGTCAACAGAATTTCAAAAAAAGAATAGCCTATTCCTCTGTATCTCATATGGGGTTCATAATTATAGGAATAGGTTCGATCACCGATATGGGACTAAACGGAGCCCTTTTACAAATAATCTCTCATGGATTTATTGGTGCTGCACTCTTTTTCTTGGCCGGAACGACTTATGATAGAATACGTCTTCTTTATCTTGACGAAATGGGTGGAGTAGCTATCCCAATGCCAAAAATATTCACAATGTTCAGTAGCTTTTCGATGGCCTCCCTTGCATTACCAGGCATGAGTGGTTTTTTTGCCGAATTAATAGTCTTTTTGGGGCTAATTACTAGCCCAAAATATCTTTTAATGATAAAACTGCTAATTACTTTTGTAATGGCAATTGGAGTGCTATTAACTCCTATTTATTTATTATCTATGTTACGCGAGATGTTCTATGGATACAAGATATTTAATGTTCCGAACTCTTATTTTTTTGATTCGGGACCACGAGAGCTCTTTCTTTCCATCTCCATTTTTTTACCCGTACTAGGTATTGGTATGTACCCCGATTTCCTTCTTTCATTATCAGTTGAAAAAATGGAAGTTATTCTATCTAATTCTTTTTCTAGATAGTTTTTTGAAATAAAGAAACAAAAAAAATCGTCTCATTTGATTTGAAAAGTGTTCCTTGTCCAATGACAAAAAGAAAAGAGGGCTTTTTCTTCTCTTAAGTTAAGGAAAAAAATGCAATTTGAACTGGCGAGAACCCCGTGTATTATTATAATTATACACGGGGTTCTCGCCAGTTCATCCAAAGTTTTTTATCTGATATGTGTTGTAAACCTTTCGATTCCTATTCGTAAGTCGTAAGAACCGCTTTTTGAATTCAATTCGATGTTAATGTAAATGAACCATAACTATGTAGTCCTATTCCTAATAGATTGACCCCAAAATAACATATCCAAATTAGAAGAAAGCCAATAGACCCTACAATTGCCGAATTTGTACTCTTAAATTTGCTATTTCTTCGAGTATGTAAATAACTCGCAAATACGATCCAAGTAATAAAAGCCCAAGTTTCTTTTGGGTCCCAACTCCAATAGGATCCCCATGCTTCGTTGGCCCATACTGCTCCAGAAAGTATTCCTATGGTTAAAAAGAGAAATCCTAGACTAATAAACCGATAACTCCAATAATCCAATTCTTGAATCAATTGTGACCTGTAATAATTCTTCGGAGAAAAAAAAGAACTATTTTCGAAAACATTTTTTCCTTCCTTCATATATTCCATTTCACCGACGAAAAATGACTCATTTAAATTTAATAAATTTTTCCTTGCAGGAAAAAACTTTCTCCTTTTTCGAACTGTAATGACTAGAACCGATACGGATAATAATGATCCCCATAAAAGGGCTGCATAGCCTAATATCATCATACTTACGTGCATTATTAGCCATTCGGATTGAAGAGCAGGTACTAAGGTTGTGGATTCGTGTATTTCAGCAAAAAGGCTCGAAGTAGCAAAGCCTTGAGTCAAAATAGCACTTGGACCTATTATTAGGCTTAGAAAGTTTTTCTTTTTTTTTAAATACGGAACTATATGAATAAGGGAAAAACTCCACGAAAGAAAGATTAATGATTCATATAGATTGCTTAAGGGAAAATGCCCCGAATAAATCCAACGAGTTATTAATAATCCTGTTATACATAAAAAAGTTATTATCAGACCTTTTTTGTATGAATCATATAGTTTTCCAATTTCATCGACTAAAAAGGTTATCAAATAAATTGTAATTCTAATTGAAACAATCGAAAAAGAAATATGAGTTAATATATGCTCTAAGGTTGAAAATATCATAAAAAAAAAGAGTCTCTTAATTCGAATTAGAAAATAGAAATAGGAAATTAAATTCATTATAGGATCGAGTTACCTTGTTTTAGCAGATGAGATGCCGCCACTCGGACTCGAACCGAGATGCTCTAGCACTGCTTCCTAAGAGCAGCGTGTCTACCGATTTCACCATAGCGGCTTGTCTTGAACTCATAATAACCTAGGAAGAGAAAATCGTCTAGATTTATTAATTGGGTGCACTATTTTTTACAAATTGATGAAAAATTTTTCTTCAAATAGGTGTTTGAAGGTTCATTTTTTTCGTTTAGGATTTTCGCTTTTTTTGTATTTTAGACTTCCCTTGACTTGAATTCTTGGAAAAATGGATAGTTCTACTATTTTTGTACCAAATGGATTCATGAGGAAAATAATACCCCCGCCTTGAAATAGACTAAAAAAGTGGAGTATCTTGTGTTAACAAAAAAGAAAGTATTTTTTTTTTATTTGGAAAGGTAAAAAAAAAAAAAAAGAATTTATTATACGCCAAATTCCATTTCCTGTTGAGTTAATAAAGAGGAAATGGAATTCGGGAATTTCATTTTCGAAAGGGGGTCAGATTTCGAATCAGGCTGATTCAAATTATTCCAACGTCTTATGCTTTATTACGTATTTTATTTGTTTGTCGCACAAAAACTTTTCGAATTCCCCGTAGAAAGAGATTTTCCTAAGGAAAACGCTTTTAACGCTGCCCAATATCCCTTTCTTTTCCAAAAATTTTTACGAATACGCTTTTTTGATGCAGAAATGCGTTTTTTTGGAACTGCCATTTAAATAAGAATTAAGAGATTGCTAGCTGGATGTGAAAGACATCTAGTGTTGAAAAAAGATCTGCGCTTTTCTATTTTTCGAAAAATAGAAAAGAATAAATAATAAAAGCGAAATAAATGAAAAAATTGCAGTAAATATTACTAAAAAAAAAAGAAAACAAAAGAAGAATATTCTTAGTAATTTGGTAAACTCAGGAAAAATATGCTTGATTTCACTTGAATTTTCAAATTCGAAGTAGACGGATAATCAATCTCTTTCATTTGACCAATTGGAACTTCTTGATTTGAATATTTGAAGTATTTAGCCGAAACTCCGAATGAATAAGAATAAGTAGAAAAAGAAAAAAAAATGAAAAAATTCTATTTAAGTTAGGTTAACTTAGTGCATATCTTTACCTCTTTATTGATATTGAGTACTTTCAAAGGGGGTAAGGCCCGGTGAATCGGAAACAATTAATATTAATTAAGAATTCAAAAATTTTTTTATGGAACAGGCATATCAATATGGGTGGATCATACCTTTCGTTCTGCTTCCAGTTCCTATGTTAATAGGAGTGGGACTTCTTCTTTTTCCGACAGCAACAAAAAATATTCGTCGTCTGGGGACTCTTCTGACTATTTTATTGTTAAGTATAGTCATGGTTTTTTCAACTACTCTTTCTATTGCGCAAATAAATAGGAGTTCTATCTATCAATATGTATGGTCTTGGACACTCGATAATGATTTTTCTTTAGAATTCGGCTACTCGATCAATCCACTTACTTCTATTATGTTAATGTTAATCACTACTGTTGGAATTACGGTTCTTATTTATAGTGATAATTATATGGCTCACGATCAAGGATACTTGAGATTTTTTGCTTATCTGAGTTTTTTCAGTACTTCGATGTTGGGATTAGTTACTAGTTCAAATTTGATACAAATTTATATTTTTTGGGAATTGGTGGGGATGTGTTCTTATCTATTAATAGGGTTTTGGTTCACACGACCTCTTGCAGCAAATGCTTGTCAAAAAGCGTTTGTAACTAATCGTGTAGGGGATTTTGGTTTATTATTAGGAATTTTTTGTTTTTTTTGGATAACTGGTAGTTTTGAATTTGGAGATTTATTCCAAATGTTCAATAACTCGGTTTACAATAATCAAGTGAATTCTCCATTTCTTACTTTGTGTGCTGTTCTATTATTTGCCGGTGCTGTTGCTAAATCTGCACAATTTCCGCTTCATGTATGGTTACCTGATGCTATGGAGGGGCCTACTCCTATTTCTGCTCTTATCCATGCGGCTACTATGGTAGCAGCGGGGGTTTTTCTTCTAACGCGCCTTCTTCCTCTTTTCATGGTTATACCTTATATAATGGATCTCATCTCCTTGATAGGCATAATCACGATATTATTAGGAGCTACTTTAGCTCTTGCTCAAAAAGACATTAAAAGGGGTTTAGCCTATTCGACAATGTCGCAGTTGGGTTATATGATGCTAGCTCTAGGAACGGGGTCTTATCGAAATGCTTTATTTCATTTGATTACTCATGCTTATTCAAAAGCATTATTATTCTTAGGGTCTGGATCCGTTATTCATTCAATGGAAAGTATTGTTGGCTATTCTCCTGATAAAAATCAGAATATGGTTCTTATGGGTGGTTTAACAAAACATGTACCAATTACCAAAATATCTTACCTATTAGGTACATTTTCTCTTTGTGGTATTCCACCTCTTGCTTGTTTTTGGTCAAAAAATGAAATTCTTAATGATACTTGGTTGTATTCGCCTATTCTCGGAATAATAGCTTCCATCACGGCGGGATTAACCGCATTTTATATGTTTCGGATCTATTTACTTACCTTTGAGGGACATTTAAAGGTCCATTTTCAAAATTACAGTGGAAATCAAAATATCTTTTTATATTCAATATCTTTATGGGGAAAAACATGTTCAAAAAGAATTAACAGGAATTT